TTTATTTATATGAAAAATTATTAAAAATGGTTAATAAATTAGTTATTATAAATAATTAATTTTAAAATTATTATTATTATATTAAAAATTTAATATATTAATATATATATATATATATAAATGATAGAATAAATTAATATACATTATTTATATATAATATAATTTATTAAATTATAAAATTTTATATAGCAACTTTTTTTTTATATTTAATATTATGAAGAAGAAAAGAGAGAAATTATTAATTGTTTATTAATTTACATTAAATATTTTATTATATAAAAAAAAAAAAAAAAAATTCTATGTAAAAAATTTAATGAATAAATAAATTTTTTATGGTTTTGAAAATTTATTTTAAATTTATTTTACATATAAATTTTAGTGTTAGTTATTAATTATTTAAATAATATTTAATTTTTTGGTAGTAATTAATTTTAAATATTTAAGAAATTAAGATTTAGTAATATAAAAATTAATAACTAATTTTGTGCCAGCAGTTGCGGTTATACAAAAGTTAATTTAAATTTTTTTAGTAATTAATAAATAATTAAATTGATAATAATTTAAAATTTAAATTATAAAGTGAAATTTTAATTTAATAAAAAATTTTTTTAATTATGATTTAATAAATTTTATAAAAAACTAGGATTAGATACCCTATTATTAAAAATTTAAATTGATAATACTAAAATAGTAAATGATTATTTATTGAAACTTAAATAATTTGGCGGCATTTTAGTTCATTTAGAGGAATCTGTTTAATAATTGATAGTCCACGAATAAATTTACTTAATTTATTATTTTGTATATCGTTGTTATAAAAATATTTTTTAATAAAAATAATATTTAAAAATTAATATTTAAAATTAAATCAGATCAAGATGCAGGTTATAATTAAGAATATAATGGATTACAATAAATTTATTTAATTGAATTTTAATATGAAATTATTAATTGAAATTGGATTTAAATGTAATTTTTTTTAAATTAAAAAAATGATTTTATATTAAAATGTGTACATATTGCCCGTCGCTTTCATTTATAAATTGAAATAAGTCGTAACAAAGTAGAAGTACTGGAAAGTGTTTCTAGAAAGATCAAATTAGAGCTTGATAAAGTATTTCATTTACATTGAAAAGATATTATAAATATAATTAATTTGAGGGGGTAAATTAATTAAGATAAAATTAATAAAAAAATTTTTAAAATGAAAATATTTAATGGGGGTTAAAGTATTTTTTATGGAAAAAATTAAAATTTTTATAGCTAATTAGTATTGTAAAATAAATTTGAAATAAATTTGAAAATTAATTTAGGGTAAAGTAGATTTAATTTATTGTATCTTGTGTATCAGAGTTTATTAAAAATTTTTTATTTTTTAAATTTCTCGAATTTAAAAGAGTTAATTAATTAAAAAATTTATTGTTTCATAAATATTTAAAATAATTAATTTGAAATGAAATGTTAATCGTTTTTAAATATATCTAGTTTTTTAAGAAAAAAATTTAATTTTTAATTAAATTTCAAAATAAATTAAATATATTTAATTTATTTTGAAATTTAATTAAATAATTTAAGGGATAAGCTTTAAATTAAATTATTATAATAATATAATTTAAATTTTGAAAATTTTATAATTTATATTGTTAATAAATTTTAATTTATTATAAATAATTTCAATAAAATTAAAAATTTAAATAAAAAAATTTAATATTTTTATTAAAAAATATTTTTTAATAAATTATAAATAGTTATAATGATAAAATTAGTATATAAATTAATATAATAATTAAAAATTTATAATAATTATTTTAAAGGAATTCGACAAAATAATTAAATTATATTCACCTGTTTATCAAAAACATGTCTTTTTGGTAAATAATTTAAAGTCTAATCTGCCCACTGATTAAATAAAATTAAAGGGCTGCAGTATATTGACTGTACAAAGGTAGCATAATCATTAGTCTCTTAATTGGTGACTTGTATGAAAGATTGGATGAAATATAAATTGTCTCTAAAATATAAAATTGAATTTAATTTTTGAGTTAAAAAGCTCAAATAAATTAAAAAGACGAGAAGACCCTATAGAGTTTTATATTTATAAAATTATGAATTATAAATTTAGATTAATAATTAATAATTTATTAATTATTTTATTGGGGTGATAAAAAAATTTAATTAACTTTTTTTTAAATAAAACATAAATAAGTGATTTTTTGATCCAATTATATTGATTATAAGAAAAAATTACCTTAGGGATAACAGCGTAATTTTTTTTTTTAGTTCAAATAAAAAAAAAAGTTTGCGACCTCGATGTTGGATTAAGATAAAATTTAAATGCAAAAGTTTAAAAATTTTGATCTGTTCGATCATTAAAATCTTACATGATCTGAGTTCAAACCGGTGTAAGCCAGGTTGGTTTCTATCTTTTAAGAATATTTAATATTTTAGTACGAAAGGATCAAATATTATAATTAAATTAATTTAGTTGAATGTTATTAAGTTATAAATAAATTTATAACTATTTTGACAGAAAAATGTGATGATTTTAGAATTCATTAATATATAATTTATTTATATATATAGTAATGATATTAATTGATTTAATTATAATTTTAGTTGGGTTATTAATTTTAATTTTAGGGGTTTTAATTGGTGTTGCTTTTTTAGTATTATTAGAACGAAAAGTTTTAGGATATATTCAAATTCGGAAAGGTCCTAATAAGGTTGGTTTAATGGGGATTTTACAACCTTTTTCTGATGCTATTAAATTATTTACTAAAGAAACTACATATCCTAATTTTTCTAATTATTATTGTTATTATTTTTCTCCAATTGTTAGATTTATTTTATCTTTATTTATTTGAATATTAATTCCTTATTATTTTAATATAATTAGATTTAATTTAGGAATTTTATTTTTTTTATGTTGTACAAGAATGGGTGTTTATACAGTTATAATTGCTGGGTGATCTTCAAATTCTAATTATGCATTATTAGGTGGTTTACGTTCAGTAGCTCAAACTATTTCTTATGAGGTAAGTATAGCTTTAATTTTGGTATCTAGAATTATTATAATTATGGATTTTAATTTAATAATATTTTATTTTTATCAAAAAATAATTTGAATAATGTTTTTAATAATTCCGTTATCATTAATATGAATTTCTTCTATATTAGCTGAGACTAATCGTACTCCTTTTGATTTTGCTGAAGGTGAAAGAGAATTGGTATCTGGGTTTAATATTGAGTATAGAAGAGGGGGATTTGCTTTAATTTTTTTAGCTGAATATTCTAGAATTTTATTTATAAGATTATTATTTGTAATTATTTATATAGGGGGTTATGATTTAAGTTTAATTTTTTATTTAAAATTAAGAATAATTTCTTTTTTATTTATTTGAGTTCGGGGAACTTTACCTCGTTATCGTTATGATAAGTTAATGTATTTAGCTTGAAAAAGATATTTACCTATTTCTTTAAATTTTTTATTGTTTTTTTTAGGATTTAAAATTTTTTTTTAAAAAAAAAATAAATTTATTTTAGTATAAATTAATAGAATAATTTATTCTTTCTTAAGTTTTCAAAACAAATGCTTTATCAAGCTCATTAATTAAATTAATAAAAAATTATTTTATCTCAGAATTTTCTTAATAGTGGGTTAATAATAAAATATCTAAAATATGTAATTGTTAAGATTTGTCCTGTAATAATATAAGGGTCTTCTACAGGCCGAGCTCCGATTCATGTTAATAATATAATTATAATAATAAAGAATCAAAATAAAATTTGATTAATTGGGTAAAATTGTAATCCTTGAATTTTTTTATTAAATGAAAAAGGTAGGATAATTAAAATTAAAATAGATATTACTAATGCAATTACTCCTCCTAATTTATTAGGAATTGATCGAAGAATAGCATAAGCAAATAAAAAATATCATTCAGGTTGAATATGAATAGGGGTCACTAAAGGATTAGCTGGGATAAAATTATCAGGATCTCCGAGTAAGTATGGGTTAGTTAAGGTTAATATTGTTAATATAAAAATTAAAATAATAAATCCAATTAAATCTTTATATGTGAAAAATGGGTGAAATGGAATTTTATCTAAGTTTCTATTAGTTCCTAGGGGATTATTAGATCCAGTTTGATGAAGAAAAAGTAAGTGAATTATAGTTAATATTAAAATAATAAAAGGTAATAAAAAGTGAAATGTATAAAATCGGGTTAAAGTAGCATTATCAACTGCAAATCCCCCTCAGATTCAATTAACTAGTATATTTCCTAAATATGGAATTGCTGATAAAAGGTTAGTGATTACTGTTGCCCCTCAAAAAGATATTTGTCCCCAAGGCAATACATAACCTATAAATGCTGTTGCTATTAATATAAATAAAATAATAACTCCAACGAATCAAGTATATTTTAGATTAAAAGATTCATAATAAATTCCTCGTCCAATATGAATATAAATACAAATAAAAAAGAATGATGCTCCATTAGCATGAAGTGTTCGAATTATTCAACCATAATTTACATTTCGGCAAATATAATTTACTCTATAAAAGGCTATTTCAATATTAGCTGTATAATATATTGTTAAAAATAATCCTGTAATAATTTGAATAATTAAACATAAAGCAAGTAAGGATCCAAAATTTCATCATCTTGAAATATTGACAGGGGTGGGTAAATCAATTAATGAACCATTAATAATTTTTAGAATTGGGTGATATTTTCGTATAGGTTTAAATTTATTTAACATTAGTTGTAAAATATTCGTAATGGCCCATAAAAAATATTAGTAATTTTTACAATGGCAATTAATGTAATAAATAAATAAATAATTAATATTAATATTAATATTGATGAATAATTATTATATAATTTATTTAAATTAATTTTATTTTCATTATTAAAAAATATAAGATTAAAAAAATTATTTATATCTGAATTATTATTTAAATTTATTCAATTTAAGTTTTTAAGAAAAAATAATTGAATAAAAATTAAAATAAAAATTAATAAAAAAAAAATAATTTTTATGTTATTTGATGAAGAAAATATTTCATTAGATGCAATACTTGATACATAAATAAATAAAACTAATAATCCCCCTAAAAAAGTTAAAAAAAGAATATAAGAAAATCAATAAGTTTTAATTAATATTCCTGATAATATACAAGTTAATATAGTTTGAGATAAAATTATAAATCCTATTGATAAAGGATGATTTAAAAAATATATTATTATAGATAATATAATTATAAATATAGAAATAATTAATTTTGTCATTATTTTCAAAGAATAGTTTAAAAAAAATAATAATTTTGGGGATTATAGATAAAGATATTTCTTTTTTTTTGAGTTTTTAAAGATAAATTTCTTAATTTTGATTTACAAGACCAATGTTTTTTTTTAAACTATAAAAACATTTAATGATAATTATGAATATATGAATTGTTTTTATTATTATATTTTTTATTGGTAATTTAATTTTTGTTTCAAAAAATAAACATTTATTAATTATTTTATTAAGATTAGAATTTATTGTTTTAAGAATTTTTTTTTTTTTTTTAATATTTTTAATAATAATTGATTATGATATATATATATTAATAGTATTTTTGGTTTTTTCTGTTTGTGAGGGTTCTTTAGGTTTATCAATTTTAGTTTCAATAATTCGAACTCATGGAAATGATTATTTTCAAAGATTTAATTTATTATAAAAGATGATAAAGTTTTTATTTTATATAATTTTTATAATTCCTTTATGTTTTATAAATAATATATTTTGAATGGTTCAAATATTATTATTATTATTAATATTTATATTTATAAATTTAACTATAATTTTTATAATTAATAATAATTTAAGATATATATATTCTTGTGATTTAATTTCTTTTGGGTTAATTTTATTAAGAATTTGAATTTGTTCTTTAATGATTATGTCTAGTGAGAATTTATTTAGGATAAAATATTATATTAATTTTTTTTTATTAAATATTATATTTTTATTAATTTTATTATTTTTAACTTTTAGAGTTATAAATTTATTTTTATTTTATCTATTTTTTGAAGGTAGATTGATTCCTACTTTATTATTAATTGTTGGCTGAGGATATCAACCTGAACGAATTCAAGCTGGGATATATTTAATATTTTACACTTTATTTGCTTCTTTACCTTTATTGATAGGTTTATTTTATTTATATAATGAAATAAATAGTATAATAATATATTTTTTAAAATTTATTAATATAAATTACATTTTATTATATTTTTGTATAGTATTTGCTTTTTTAATTAAAATACCAATATATTTTGTTCACTTATGATTACCAAAAGCTCATGTTGAAGCACCAGTTTCTGGTTCTATAATTTTGGCTGGGATTATATTAAAATTAGGGGGGTATGGATTATTGCGAATTTTAATTTTTTTGCAGGAAATTAATATAAAATTAAATTATATTTGATTAATTATTAGATTATTAGGGGGATTTTATATTAGATTAAAATGTTTTTGTCAAGTTGATATTAAATCTTTAATTGCATATTCTTCAGTTTCTCATATAAGAATTGTAATTGGGGGTATTATAATTATAAATTATTGAGGTTATTTTGGTTCTTATATTATAATAATTGGTCATGGTTTATGTTCTTCTGGGATATTTTGTCTTGCTAATATTAATTATGAACGATTACATAGTCGAAGATTATTTATTAATAAAGGAATAATAAATTTTATACCTTCTATAAGATTATGATGATTTTTATTAATATCTTCAAATATGTCAGCTCCCCCTTCTTTAAATTTATTAGGAGAAATTAGATTAATAAATAGTTTAGTTAGTTGATCTTGATTTTCTATAATTATATTAATATTAATTTCTTTTTTTAGTGCGGGTTATAGATTATATTTATACTCTTATACTCAACATGGTAAGTATTATCAAGGTTTATACAGATTTTATACAGGGGTTTCTCGTGAATATTTATTATTAATATTACATTGATTACCATTAAATATATTAATTTTAAAAATTGAATATTTAATAATTAATTAATTTAAATAATTTAATTAAAATATTGATTTGTGGAGTCAAAAATATGAAAAAATCATTTTAAGTTATTAATAAAAATATTTGTATATATATATGTTTTTTTTTATTTTTTTTTAGAATAATGAATTTTATTTTTATAATTTATTTTATTATGAATAATTTAGTAATTTTTTTTGAGTGGGAATTAATTTCTTTTAATTCTGTAAGTATTGTTATATCTATTTTATTTGATTGAATATCTTTATTATTTATAATATTTGTATTAATAATTTCTTCTGTGGTGATTTATTATAGAAAAAGATATATAAATTCTGAAATTAATTTATTTCGTTTTATTATTTTAGTTATATTATTTGTATTTTCTATAGTTTTATTAATTATTAGTCCTAATATTATCAGAATTTTATTAGGTTGAGATGGTTTAGGATTGGTATCTTATTGTTTAGTAATTTATTATCAAAATATTAAATCTTATAATGCTGGTATATTAACTGCTTTATCTAATCGTATTGGGGATGTATTAATTTTAATAGTTATTTCATGAATATTAAATTATGGAAGATGAAATTATATTTTTTATATAAATTTTATAAAAAATGATTTAATTATAGAATTTATTAGAATTATAATTATTATAGCTGCTATAACTAAAAGAGCTCAAATTCCATTTAGATCTTGATTACCTGCAGCTATAGCTGCTCCTACACCAGTATCTGCTTTAGTACATTCTTCTACTTTAGTTACAGCAGGAATTTATTTATTGATTCGTTTTAATATATTAATTTTAAATACTTTTTTCATTAAAATTTTATTATTATTAGGTATAATAACAATATTTATAGCGGGAATTTCTGCTAATTATGAATTTGATTTAAAAAAAATTATTGCTTTATCTACTTTAAGTCAGTTGGGTTTAATAATGAGAATTTTAAGAATAGGGTTTCCTGAATTGGCTTTTTTTCATTTATTAACTCATGCAATATTTAAAGCTTTATTATTTATATGTGCTGGTGTAATTATTCATATAATAAATAATATTCAAGATATTCGTTTTATAGGGGGTATTAGAATTTATCTTCCTTTAACTTGTTTATGTTTAAATATTTCAAATATAGCTTTATGTGGTATTCCTTTTTTAGCTGGTTTTTATTCAAAAGATTTAATTTTAGAAATAGTTAGATTTAGTAATTTAAATATAATTGTATTTTTTTTTTATTATGTTTCTACAGGTTTAACTATATATTATTCTTTACGTTTATTAATTTATATGATAATTAATGATTTTAATTTATTAAGAGTGTATAATTTATATGATGAAGATTATATTATATTAAAAAGAATGTTTATATTATTATTTATAAGATTAGTAAGAGGAAGATTTTTAAGATGAATAATTTTTTATTATCCTTATATAATTTATTTACCAATTAATTTAAAAATAATAGTTATTTATGTAAGACTTTTAGGTGGTTTAATGGGATATTTAATTAGAAATATAGAAATTTATAGAATAAATAAATTTTTATTAACTTATAATTTAAGAAATTTTTTTTGTTTAATATGATTTATACCTAGATTGTCTACTTATGGTTTAAATTATTATTTTTTAAATTTTGGTCAAAATTTATTAAAAATTATTGATATAGGTTGAAGAGAAATATATAGAGGTCAGGGAATTATGTTTATTTTTAAAAAATATTCTATTTTTTATAATATTTTTCAGATTAATAATTTGAAAATTTATTTATTTAGATTTATTATTTGAATAATATTAATTATTTATTTATTATTTTTAAATATTTATTTAAATAGCTTATATATAAAGAGTATAATATTGAAGATATTATGGAGATTAATTTAATCTTTAAATATATATATATATATATATATATATTTATATTTATAAAAAAAATTTTTTTATTTTTACAATGAAAATGTAATGTTTTAATTAAACTATATATAAATTAGAAATATTAATGGAATTTAACCACTAAAAATTAAGTTAGCAGCTTAATTTTAAATAATATATTTCTTTAATTGGAATTAAAAAATTCAATTTTATCATTAACAGTGATATACCTCTATTTTGGTTTCAATTAATAAATAAGGAGTAAATTATACTCTAATTTTAAGTCGAAATTAAATGCAATTTTTGCTTCTTATTTTTAAGATAAATTGATAAAATCAATAATTTTTGAATGCAAATCAAATGTTTTTATAAACTATAATCCTTTAATTAGTTAGTTCAATTTAATATATTTTGATTTCATTCATGATATAATCCTAAAAGTAAAATAATAATAAAAAAAAAACTAATTTTTATTAAGATAAAAATATTTGTTAATTTAAATAATAAAATAATAGGGAAAATTAAGGCAATTTCTACATCAAAAATTAAAAAAATTACTGTAATTAAAAAGAAATGTAAAGAAAAGGGGATTCGTGCTGATGATTTAGGATCAAATCCACATTCAAATGGTGAACATTTTTCTCGGTCTATAAATGATTTTTTAGATAGAATAATTGAAATAAATATTATAATATTAGAAATAATAAAAATTATAAGTAAGATATTTATTATTAAAATAATTATTTATATTAAATAAAAAATTAAACTTTTTGATTGGAAGTCAAATATACTAAATATATTATATAAATAATTAATTTCCTCATCAATAAATTGAAATATAAAGGAATAATCAAACAACATCTACAAAATGTCAATATCAAGCTGCTGCTTCAAATCCAAAATGATGATTTCTTGAAAAATGTTTATTTATTTGTCGATAAAAACATACAATTAAAAATATAGTTCCAATAATTACATGAAGTCCATGGAATCCAGTTGCTATAAAAAATGTTGAGCCATAAATTCTATCAGCAATTGAAAATGGTGCTTCTAAATATTCATATGCTTGTAAAATAGTAAAATAAATTCCTAATAAAATTGTTAATAATAATCTTTGAATTGATTGTCTATAATTGTTTTCTATTAATGCATGGTGGGCTCATGTAACTGTTATTCCTGAACTAATTAAAATAATTGTATTTAATAAAGGAATTTGAAATGGATTAAATGGGTAAATTCCAATAGGGGGTCAAATAGCCCCAATTTCAATATTAGGTGATAATCTTCTATGAAAAAAGGCTCAAAAAAAAGAAATAAAAAAAAAAATTTCTGAAACAATAAATAAAATTATACCTCAACGAAGTCCTTTTGTAACTAAAATTGTATGTTTTCCTTGAAATGTTCCTTCTCGGCAAATATCTCGTCATCATTGGAATATGGTTAAAATTGTGATAATATATCCTAAAATTAATAAATTTATATTAAAGTTATGAAATCATTTAATTATACCAGTTACTAATGTTAATACACCAATGGCTCCAGTTAATGGTCAAGGTCTATAATCTACTAAGTGATAGGGGTGATAGTTAAAATTATTTTTCATTTAATTTACTTCTCTAGAATATAATGTTCTTAAAATAGTAATAACATATGATTGAATTACTGCTACTGCAGATTCTAAAATTAGTAATAAAATTTGAATTAAAATTAATAGTAAAATAAAAAAGTATGTTAAATTAGATCCTGTTCTTCTTAATAAAGTTATTAATAGGTGACCTGCAATTATATTTGCTGTTAATCGTACAGCTAATGTTCCTGGTCGAATAATATTTCTAATTGTTTCAATTAAAACTATAAATGGTATTAAAATAGAAGGTGTTCCTTGGGGAATTATGTGAATAAATATATGTTGGTAATTATTAATTCATCCATATAATATAAATCTTAATCATAATGGTAAAGAAATTGATAATGTTAAAGTTAAATGACTTGTTCTAGTAAAAATGTAGGGGAATAATCCTAAAAAATTATTAAATAATACAAATGAAAATAATGAAATAAAGATTAAAGTAGATCCATTAAAATAATTATTTTTTAGTAAAATTTTAAATTCATTATGTAATTTATTTAAAATAAAATTTCATATGAAAAAATGTCGATTTGGAATTAATCAATATATATAAGGTAAAAATATAATTCCTAAAATAGTTCTAATTCAGTTAATTGATAAATTAAATAAATTAGTTGTAGGATCAAAAATTGAAAATAAATTTCTTATCATTTTCAGTTAAAATTTTTTTTAATTTTTAAAGTATTATTATTATTATTTAAATAATTATTTGAATAAATATAATAATTTATAATATTAAATAGAATATAAATACAAATAAATAAAAAAAGAGAAATAATTCAATTAATAGGTATTATTTGAGGAATAAAAGAATATTACAAATGTAATAATTTAAATTTGACATATTTATGTTATAAATTAACTAATTCTTTATTCATTAGAAGTAATTGCTAATTTACTATAATGTGGTTTAAGAGACCAATACTTGCTTTCAGTCATCTAATGAAGAATAATTATTAATTCAATTAATAAAATTTATAGTTGAAATTCTTTCAATTACAATAGGTATAAAACTGTGATTAGCACCACAAATTTCAGAACATTGACCATAAAAAATTCCCGGTCGATTAATAAAAATATTTGTTTGATTTAATCGACCAGGATTAGCATCAATTTTAACTCCTAATGACGGAATAGTTCAGGAGTGAATTACATCAGTAGCTGTTACTATAACTCGAATTTGATTATTTATAGGTAAAATAATTCGATTATCTACATCTAAAAGACGAAAATTATTAGGGGATAATTCATTCGATGGAATTATATAAGAATCAAATTCAATATTGTGAAAATCTGAATATTCATATCTTCAATATCATTGATGTCCAATGCATTTTAATGTAATTAATGGATTATTAAGTTCGTCTAATAAGTAAAGTAATCGTAAAGATGGTAATGCAATAAAGATTAAAGTAATGGCTGGTAAAATAGTTCAAATTATTTCAATTAATTGACCTTCTAATAAATATCGATTAATAAATTTGTTAAAAAATAAATTTAATATTAAATAACCAACTAAAATAGTAATTATAATTAAAATAATTAGAGTATGATCATGAAAAAAAATGATTTGTTCTATTAATGGAGATACCCCATTTTGTAAATTAAGATTAGATCAAGTTGCCATTTCTAAAAAAAGGATATTCCTTTATAAATGGGGTTTAAATCCATTACATATAATCTGCCATATTAGAAATTTCTTAAAATAGGTAGTTCATTATATGAATGTTCAGCTGGGGGTAAGTTTTGATATCATTCAATTGATGATGATATATTTAAAGGAAATAGAGCAATTCGTTTATAAATTATAGATTCTCAAATAATAATTAAAATTATTATTACGGCCAATAAAGAAATATATGATCCTAAAGATGAAATTAAATTTCATGAAATATAAGAATCTGGGTAATCTGAGTATCGTCGGGGTATCCCAGCTAACCCTAAAAAATGTTGAGGAAAAAAGGTTAAATTTACTCCTAGAAATATAATAAAAAATTGAATTTTTAATAAATATGGGTTTAAACATAATCCTGAAAATAATGGGTATCAATGAATAAATCCTCCTATAATTGCAAATACAGCTCCTATTGATAGAACATAATGAAAGTGGGCAACTACATAATAAGTATCATGAAGTGTAATATCAATTGATGAATTAGCTAAAATTACCCCTGTTAATCCTCCTACAGTAAATAAGAAAACAAATCCTAATCTTCATAAAATTGAAGGTCTATAATTAATTTGGGTTCCATGTAATGTAGCTAGTCATCTAAAAATTTTAATACCAGTTGGTACTGCAATAATTATTGTCGCTGACGTGAAGTAAGCTCGAGTATCGATATCTATTCCAATAGTAAATATATGGTGAGCTCATACGATAAATCCTAATAATCCGATTGCTATTATAGCATAAATTATACCTAGACATCCAAATGTTTCTTTTTTAGTTCTTTCTTGTGAGATAATATGAGAAATTATACCAAATCCTGGTAAAATTAAAATATAAACTTCTGGATGTCCAAAAAATCAAAATAAATGTTGGTATAAAATAGGATCTCCTCCTCCAGCTGGATCAAAAAATGATGTATTTAAATTTCGATCAGTTAATAATATTGTAATTGCACCAGCTAATACAGGTAAAGAGAGTAATAATAAAAATGCTGTAATTCCTACAGCTCATACAAATAAAGGTATTTGATCGAATGATATATTATTAATTCGTATATTAATGATTGTAGTAATAAAATTAATTGCTCCTAAAATAGATGAAATTCCCGCTAAATGTAAAGAGAAAATGGCTAAATCTACTGATCTGCCTCTATGGGCAATATTAGAAGATAAGGGGGGGTAAACTGTTCATCCAGTTCCAGCTCCATTTTCAACAATACTTCTAGAAATAAGTAATGTTAAAGAAGGGGGTAAGAGTCAAAATCTTATATTATTTATTCGAGGGAAAGCTATATCAGGTGCCCCTAATATTAAAGGTACTAATCAATTTCCAAATCCTCCAATTATAATGGGTATTACTATAAAAAAAATTATAATAAAGGCATGAGCTGTAACAATTGTATTATAAATTTGATCATCTCCAATTAAAGATCCGGGGTTTCCTAATTCTGCTCGAATTAGTAATCTTAATGAAGTTCCCACTATTCCAGCTCAAATTCCAAAAATAAAATATAATGTACCAATATCTTTATGATTTGTAGAATACAGTCATTTTCGCTAAATAAAATGGCTGAGTTTAAGCGATAAATTGTAAATTTATTAACGAGAATATATTCTCTTTTATTAAAGCCTTATATTCAATAATGATATAAAATTGCAAATTTTAAGGGGTAAATTATTTACTAAGGCTTAAAGAATATTTTCTTTATAAATAATTTTGAAGATTATTAGTTTAATAATTAACTTAAAACCTTATATAAATAAAAAGGTTCTAAGAATTATTCCTATTATAGAAATTATTGAAATTAAATTAGTTAAAATTAAAAAATTATTTTTTAAATTAATTTTAAATCATTTTATTTTTAAATAATTAAATAAAAATGATGAATAAATAATTCGGATATAAAAATAAATAGTAATTAATCTTCTTATTACTATAATTAATGTTAATAAATAAAATTTATTAATTATTAAGTAATTAATAATAATTCATTTAGGTAAAAATCCAATAAAAGGGGGTAATCCTCCTAATGATAGAAAATTAATTAATAAATTTAATTTAATTATAAAATTTATATTATTAATAAATAATTGATTAATAAAAAATATATTTAATATGTAAAATAAAAAAAATATAATTCTAATTAGGATTGAATATATAAAAAAGTAAAATATTCATAAATTTTCTCTAATTATAATAGAAAAAATTATTCACCCTAAATTATTAATTGAAGAAAATGCTATTATTTTTCGTAGGGAAGTTTGGTTTAATCCACCAATAGCTCCAATTATTAAATTTAATATAATAATAAAATATAAATAATTAAAATTAAGATAATAAGAAATTAAAATTATTGGTCTAATTTTTTGTCAGGTTATTAAAATAAAATTGTTAAATCAAGATAAACCTTCAGAAATATTTGGAAATCAGAAATGAAAAGGGGCAGATCCTATTTTTATTAATAGTGAAGAATTAATTATGATGGAAATATAATAATTTATTTCAAAATTTTTTATTAAAATTATTTTAATTAAGATTGAAAATAAAAAATTTATTGAGGCAATAGATTGGGTTAAAAAGTATTTTAATGAGGCTTCTGAAGATAAAAGATTGTTAGAATTTGAGATTAGGGGGATAAATCTAAGTAAATTGATTTCTAATCCAATTCAACAACCAAATCAAGAGTTAGCAGAAATTGAAATTATAGTTCTAAAAAATAAAATAAATAAGAAAAATATTTTATTTGAATTAAAAAGAAAATAAATTAAAAATAATTACTATTGTAATTTAATAAATTATAAATTTTATATTTAAAATTATATTTTAGTGTATGAGGCACAATAGTTTTTGATACTATTAGATATAGTTTAATTCTATAAAATATAATAAAGGTAAATATTATTTACTTGATTTATCCTATCAGAATAATCCTTTAATCAGGCACTTTATTTTTAAAAAAAAGGGTTATCCTTTATATTTGAGGTATGAGCCCAAAAGCTTATTCTTAGCTTATTTTTAA